CTCTTAGAATACTGCCGATTCTAATTTCTAATTATAGTTCGCTCAGTTCATTTAAGTTAAGACGTGAAATTGGAATCCTTTTCATTTGACTTCGTCAATTTTTGATAAGAACTCAGAAGGAAAGTTTCATTCAAATTCATTTGAAAATTCAAATGAATTAATCATTTTGACTGACTGTTTTTACGTAAATGATAAGTAGAAAAGCAGTAGGAACTAGAATGAATAGTGCAGTAGCAATAAATGCAAGAATATTTACTTCCATAATCTTATCGGTTTTTTTACTTCGCAATAATTCGGGATTTAATCCCCTAGAGATGATAAATCTTTCGTCTGTAAATTCAATGAATGAATTACCTCTCGATGATCTTGAATCGGATCAATATCATGAATAACAATATCTGATCTATCAAATCAACCCGCCGTCGCGACTTGAATAGTATAACATACTAAGTTCTTTTATCCATACCGAATCACAATTTTGATTCCTGGCCCAATCAATCCAAAATTCCTTTATTTATCAGCCGTTTATTTGTTTTTTTCTATAACCCGCCTTGCGTCTTCCTTGGACAATCATCTGATGAAGGATCATCAGATTGCCTTTTTGCGTCGATTAATTGCATAGTTACAAACCTAAACAATAAAAGTGAAATGGAAAAAATAGGAAAGAAAAAAGAAATAAAGACTCCTTTTTGCTTTGGGAATGCCCCCGACACCCTTTACTAGACTAGTTCATAGAAAGGGAAAAATGAATTGATGGATTTATTGGATATTGGATCCGTCGGGACTGGCGGGGCTCGAACCCGCAGCTTCCGCCTTGACAGGGCGGTGCTCTGACCAATTGAACTACAATCCCAGGGAAATAAAGGATCTAGCATAAAATTTGATTCTTTTTTATCTTCGTATGGGATATTTCTGAAGGACAAGGGGGGGGGGTTATACCATCTCGTGGTAGATTGGCGAATTATTGGGCCGAGCTGGATTTGAACCAGCGTAGACATATTGCCAACGAATTTACAGTCCGTCCCCATTAACCGCTCGGGCATCGACCCAGGAAGAATCAATTTTAGGCTTATTGGTAATCCCCGATCACCTTCCTTTCGTAGTACCCTACCCCCAGGGGAATTCGAATCCCCGCTGCCTCCTTGAAAGAGAGATGTCCTAAACCACTAGACGATGGGGGCCGACTTGCCCAACTGCCTTCATACTATGATCATAGTATGATCAGTTTTTTGAAATTGTCAATATAATGGAATGATATGATTAGATCCGAGGGATCTTTCCGTTTTTCAGAATTCTATAGAATTTTTGGATTCGTCATTCATATTCATGAATCGTTCATTAGAATCGACATTCTCTATATAAATCTACTAAAACTAAAATAAATCTAGAAAGCGGGATCCAGAAGTTATCGAAAATTTTCTCTAAGACTTTAGTTCAAGGGGACAAGTAGAATCTCTTCATCACATGATTCGATGAAATATCTTGAAATTTCTTTTATGTCGAATTGGTACGTGTACATGTATGTTATGTATCAATCGAGTGGATTTTGCTTTGATAGGGATCATCGCAATAAAAAAAAAAAGAAATTAGGGCCGGTCTTGAAACAATTCATTTTACCCTAGACGTGCTAGGCAAATCCATTTGATTATTCAAAAATCAGCCACTAACCACTATGACTCTACTGCATATAATTATATATTATATATATATAATATGTATATATATAATATGTCCATATAGAGATTTTATCTACATAGTGACCCGTTCGGGAATTAAATCAAAGAAGCCCTTTTAACTCAGCGGTAGAGTAACGCCATGGTAAGGCGTAAGTCATCGGTTCAAATCCGATAAGGGGCTTTTCTTTTTTTCATAAAAGCCCAGTCATAGTATTCAGAAAATAGAGATGTTTTGTTTTTATTTGAAATACAAAAGGAACTAACCGGATAATACGTTATCATTATACTGAGTTAGTATAGAATAAGAAAATGGAACATTTGTTCGGTAAATTTTCATTATTATGAATAATCATAAGCCGCCTCTTGAATCACCAAAGATCCCTATTACCAACCAAATCCATTGGAAAGATTCGAAATCAACAAAAGAAAAAGTAAGTGGACCTGACCTATTTAATTATGACTATATCTGCTATTCTGATATTAAAATTCGATAGAGATGAAATTTGAATTAGAACAGTCGACCCACCTCCTTTTTTGAATTTCATTTCCTTGGACTTCGAAAGAATTTGTCGATATTTCCGATTCAATCTTCTTGTTCCTAGATTTTCTATGGGAATAAATTGTTACTCCCTTACTCTACAGAGAACCCTTTCTTCCAAGTCACAAGATAAGAGCCATTTCCACTATCTTTCTTTGATTCCAGATCAAGATGAATTTCTATCTATCTAAGTCTATTTAGATGTATAGCTATCAGATCACGGCTTCGCCGCGTCCGAAATTTTTGTTTCGACAGTGTAATGGAGAATGGATGCGAGAAAGAGACT